ATGGGTTGTAAAGCAAAAAAAAAAAATAAGGGGATGTGGATAAATGGAAGGATGATAGAAAGAAAGAACAAAAATATCAATGATATATGATTCCAATATGTATGGTCTATGAATCACGTCATAAAAGGCAGTGTGATAAAGCATCAATACTGATAATCAATACTGATAAGATAATTATAAATATAAGAATTTAAAAATGAATTTAAATAGAATAAAATAATAAAGAGCCTTCAGGTTAATAAAAACTGAGGAAATTGACTTGGGAACGAATTTTGTTGGAAGCTCCATTGCAAAGTTTGGACCTAACCATTAATGGAGAAGCTGTGGGAACGACAGAACCTGTGACTGCATAGGCTTCTATTGAAAACGAATCCTAATAATTCATTGGGTGGGATGGCGGAACGGACCAAGAAAAAATTGATTTATTCTGAGAGGTTATGAATTGAACCTTCGAATGAAACAGGAAAGAGTAAATATTCGCCCGCGAAACCTCTATTTATTGGATTACAATCTTTTGTCGTAATTCAATAGAGGTAAAAAAAAATAAGGAAAGGATTCGTTATGTTATAAAAATAAAAAAGAGAAACATTACATTATCTATAAAGATACATAAATGTACACACACGTCTAGCTGTATTGTATATCTTGTATCTACATCTTCCTTCTTATGTAAGAAATTAAATATCAATAAAAACCTGGTGTATTATCTATTAATGTGTACCTATTAATGTGTATCTATTAATGTGTATCTATAATATTATTGAATTAGAATCCTTTCATTCGCGAGGAGCTGGATGAGAAGAAACTCTCATGTCCGGTTCTGCAGTAGAGATGGAATTAAGAAACAACCATCGACTATAACCCCAAAAGAACCAGATTTCGTAAACAGCATAGAGGAAGAATGAAAGGAATATCTTGTCGAGGCAATCATATTTGTTTCGGCAGATACGCTCTTCAGGCACTTGAACCTGCTTGGATTACAGCTAGACAAATAGAAGCAGGGCGAAGAGCAATGACACGATATGTGCGTCGTGGTGGAAAAATATGGATACGTATATTTCCCGACAAACCTGTTACAGTAAGACCCGCGGAAACACGTATGGGTTCGGGGAAGGGATCCCCTGAATATTGGGTATCCGTTGTTAAACGGGGTCGAATACTTTATGAAATGGGTGGAGTATCAGAAACTGTAGCTAGAGCAGCTATCTCAATAGCTGCGCGCAAAATGCCTATACGAACTCAATTTCTTATTTCAGGATAGAGATGTAGAACTAAACAAAAAGGGGTATTGGGGATGAAAAAACAACCGCAGGTTTATTTATTTCTGGACGGACAATATTTCTTTTTTTTCTTTCATACTTTTGCATTGAAATAACAGATTGAAATAAAAATGATATGATTCAACCTCAGACCCTTTTGAATGTAGCGGATAACAGCGGAGCTCGAAAATTGATGTGTATTCGAATCATAGGAGCTGGTAATCACCGATATGCTCATATTGGTGATGTTATTGTTGCTGTAATCAAAGAAGCAGTTCCCAATATGCCTCTAGAAAGATCAGAAGTAATTAGAGCTGTAATTGTACGTACATGTAAAGAACTCAAACGTGAAAACGGTATGATAATACGATATGACGACAATGCTGCAGTTGTCATTGATCAAGAAGGAAATCCAAAAGGAACTCGAGTTTTTGGTGCGATCGCTCGAGAATTGAGACAGTTAAATTTTACTAAAATAGTTTCATTAGCTCCCGAAGTATTATAAATAGTAGTAGATGAGACTATGATATAGTAGGGTATCTGAAATAGATCAAATTAGTAGATTGTGTCTCACGTATATACTTTATAATAAAAAAAAAAAGAAAAAAAAAGGAAACATGTTGATTATATCAAAATTTGGAGGAACCTATAATTCTAGTTCGTCATGGGTAGGGACACTATTGCCGATCTAATAACTTCTATAAGAAATGCTGACACGGATAAAAAAGGAAGGGTTCGAATAGCATCTACAAATATCACCGAAAACATTGTTAAAATACTTCTACGAGAAGGTTTTATTGAAAACGTTCGGAAACATCAGGAGAGTAACAAATATTTCTTGGTTTCAACTCTGCGACATAGAAAAACCAGAAAAGGAATATATAAAACTAGAACCATTTTAAAGCGTATCAGCCGGCCCGGCTTACGAATTTATTCCAACTATCAACGAATTCCTAAGATTTTAGGTGGAATGGGAATTGTAATTCTTTCTACTTCTCGAGGTATAATAACAGATCGAGAAGCTCGACTAGAAAGAATTGGAGGAGAAATTTTGTGTTATATATGGTAATCTTCCACCTCTGGTATCCAAATTTGATCTCTAACTTCCTATTTGTAAAATAGAGAGGAAAAGTGAGTTATATAACTCTTCCTCCATTAGTTGATACTTCAAGGAGGTTACCTGGAATGAAAGAACAAAAATTGATTCATGAGGGTTTAATTACTGAATCACTTCCCAACGG